AAGAAGGGGGAAAGGCAAATAGCCTTCTTCACAATATATATACTATGATTTAGGAGTGGAGTACAAGAACTTCCCGACATCCGGTAGAAAAAGAATATAAATAAGCAAAAGGCTTTTCGTAAGTTTTTTGCTCTTACATAACATAATTGCCAAGAAGAATTTGGTTCTTTTTACAAACTTGATGTTGATAAATCCGCGGATCTAGAAATCCATTTCGGACAATTGGACCTTCTCAAACTGTTTCTTTTTAAGAACCAAAAAGATTTGTGCCAAAACAACAGATGCCAAAAAGAACAAAAGGCCTTGGACACGTAATGGATCTTGAAGTACTATTTCTGCATCTGCCTGACCAAACCCACCTACATTAGGATTACTTGTTAATGGTTGATCAAGTTTGATAGATTGGCCCTCTGAAACACGAAGTTCTGGTCCTGGAGGGATAATATCAACCACTTCACGCCCATTCGATGCATCCGTTATGTTTATTTCGTATCCCCCTTTTTCTTTTCGTATGATTTTGCTTACTATACCCGAAGCTGTGGCATTATAAACCGTATTGTTACTTTTATTCCCGTCGGGATAAATCTGACCCCTCCCCCTGTTCCCACCTACGTATATTGGATATTTTAAGAAGTGAGCATCTTTATTGGTCGCAGGGTTCGGGGAAAGAATAGGAAAAGCGATTTCACTATATTTCTGACCAGGAACTGGCCCTATCACAAGAATATTTTTTTTAGTGGGTCGGTAGGTCTGAAAAGACAGCTTGCCTATCTTTTCTTTCATCTCGGGCGAAATGCGGTCGGAGGGGGCTAATTCAAACCCCTCTGGTAAAATAAGAACGGCCCCCACATTCAAAGACCCCTTTTTACCATTAGCAAGAACTTGTTTCAGTTGCATATCATGCGGAATTCTAACAACTGCTTCAAATACAGTATCAGGGAGTACCGCTTGTGGAACCTCAATATCGACGGGCTTATTAGCTAAATGACAATTGGCGCATACAATACGACCAGTTGCCTCTCGTGGATTTTCAAAACCCTGCTGCGCAAAAACGGGATATGCATTTGAAATCGATGCCCGAGTTATTATATATATCATGAGGGATACGGAAATGAATCGAGTAATCTCTCCCTTTAACGAAGAAAAGGTATTTCTAATTTGCATGGTCCAATCGTTGATCCCGAAAATTTCTACAATAAAATTAGGTAGGTCACTAATATAGTTCCCTATCCGCGATTCTGCTATTTACTGAAATAATTTTACTGGAATATAGGATTCCTGGAATCTGAGAGGGATCCTCTGGATGGGTAGAAAAAGTCCGGTAAGGACGGCTCTGAATGCTTTGCTTATGTACAAAATATTCGAATTGGATCATGGAATCGCTTTTCACTCAGTCATTGAATGATAAATCACTACAAGTGACGGAGATACACGATTTAAATAAGAAAAAAGCCAATATTTAAAAAACGTATCTAGAATGACTGGAAAAGTGGAAACAAGAACAGATAGAATAATATCATTATGAGCAAATCCAAAATCGTTGTAGGCATAGCCAATCAGTAGTTCCCAACCGCGGGGCGAATGGAATCCGATACATAAATCAGTTACGAAAAGAATCGAAAAGGCTTTTATTGTGTCGCTTAAATTATATAGGAATTCTTGAACCCAAGAGTTAAGAATAAAAAGTTCTTCATTACACAGAATCGAATAACCACTTAGAATAACAAAGCAGATTGTATTTGTCGAGAAGTGGAAAATCGTATGGATATGATCCTCATCGTGCATCTTGATTAATTGGACTCTTTCTTTCTGGAACCCTATACGAAGCTTTTCTAGATGTCTTTCCGGAAATTCCTTTATCATTTCGTCCAAGAGGAATAATTCCTCTAATTCTATGAATTTTTCTAGAATAGCCTTTTCCTGAATATCGTTCAAAAAGGTTTCGGGTTGACTAGTATTCCACCAATTAGTAACCCAGGATTCCAGATTTTTATTAAATGAGAGAGGGATCCACCAGGGCAAAAATACTACAAATACTATAGATAAAAGATATCGAAGGGGAATGGATGCGCTCTTTTTTGTCATTTTTTCATCTGTGAATTGTTAATGAACCCACCTCATTCGTTGATTCTATGCGATCTAATATTTCTATCAAGCATGAGTTCTATTACAAGGTATTGCGCCTATAAATCGAGTCTCTTTTTTTTAGTTGTGATTCGGCGGTTAGTCCTTGAACCTAGTGTAGAAAAACTACAGAAATCGAAGAAGAATCCACTTCGAATTCTTCATTCGAATTTGAATTTGAATCAAGAAATAATAAAAAACAATATTGTTTCCAGATATCCCAATTGATCAAATATTCGAAGCGATTCCCCCTTTCGACGAATGCCCGAAAGATTCAAATTCAAATAAAGAACTTTTTTTTTTTCTATTAAAAACGAAACTCTCGAATATTTTGAAAAAATGAAAAAAAAAAGGATTCTTGGGGGTTTCCGCCTGCTGAGAAAGCGTTTATTCTTCAGTTCATTTTTCAAAACCCTTCAATTGGTACACGCAAGAAATAGGCCAATTCCGCAGCCTTTTGCTCAATTTCTCGTGGGGTCAAATTCTCATCAGTACGATTCAAGGGAATGGCCCCCAAGTCCCTGCTTTCTATATAAAGGACACGACGAGCATAAATACCCTCTTTAACTTCTATTCTGATGGACTGAATATCTTTCATAAGGAATCGGAGAAAGATGCGGCGATTTTTTCCAGGAAATCCCCAACGAAAAATACACACTATTCCCTCTTTTGTATCAAATCGATCATAACCGCTACCTACATTCCATGTAATTGTGCACCACAAATAGGAACTAATAAAGAGACCCGCAATCCCGTAGAAAGACATCACGATCCCTTGGGGAAAAAAATTTATTTGCTGAGACGGAAATAAAGATAGCAAATTCCTATCAAGATAACTAGAAATTCCAACCACTAAGAATCCTAATGAACCTAAAAAAAGGATAAGGGCCCAGCAGAAATTGCTTGTTTTGCGAGAGCCTGCTATAAACTCTATCCATATATATTCTGATCGCCAACTCATACATACTAGCTCCAGTTGCATTTTATTGGAATTGGGGAAATAACCAAAAGAAAATCTATTTGAGTTTCCTTTTTGTGTTTCCGAAGTAACTCTCATCAACTAGTACTATTTTATTAGATCTTAGCAGTAAGTTATCGAATTGCTTAGATCTAATAAAATCAGAGCATCCCCTTCATATGAGTCCCTATAGATCGGTACATACATATAGATACATTGACTTTCATTGCAGACATGAGTTTGGATCACAGCCTATTGTTGAAAATAGATAGAATTAATTTACCTATATATCATGTTTACACATGCATAAGAGCTCTTTCGTTTATGCTCGGAGAAAGCCACCTCTTAGTCTTATACACTATTCTACTAAATGGATATCCATCATCGCTAAGTTTTGAAAAAAAAAAAACTCGATGAGAGTTGACCTTGATCCGATCGGATTTAAAAAATCTTATTTTTTTCAAGATAAAGAAATAAAGAAGCCATTGCCATTGCCGGAAATACTAGGCCCACTAAAGGCACAAAAATAGAGGGAAAGCTGTTGAGAATTGTCATAGAAAGGGTACCTCGATTTAATATTTGTACCTGTTATTGGTATAAAGATATCCTATAATAATTAGAATTCATATTCTAATTATTAGAATATTCTAATTCGTATATAAATGTATATTAAGTATACTTATAGAATTGTATAGAAGTATACTAAGTATACTAAATGAGTATATATACTAAGCGCAAGGAATGTAGAACTAAATAAACGGACCTATTCATCTTTCTACATGAAATATATGTATGATAACCCATTTTCGTTATTATTATTACTTATTTTTCTTCTTCTGTTGTTCTTAACTAAAGAATTTATTACAAATTCCCGAAGGATTCGTTAGAATCCGATCCAACAGCAGGGATTCCTAGGAAAATGGTCCTTATTAGGAGATATAGAAAGATGCAAGATTTTCTATTTTCTCCATTTGAATAATATATACATACGTAAGAGGGGAACAAGAAATTCTTTTATTTGCCCTGCCCCACAATGAATTCTAAGGAAGAATGTTTTTTTTATGTTGTTTTGTTGAGAGAGGTTTACTGATTACTAATCCGTCATATCGGTAAAAAAAAAAAAGAATTATCTGCATGCTTATTTGTACAATGAAATCTTATGTCACCAAAGAAAAATCCATTCTTCGGATTTTGTTTTATTTTGATTCGGATAAACTAACTAACTAATTGTTCGCCACAAAAAAAATTTCACTTAAGAACTCTACTGAAGTTAATTTTGATTCAAAGGAAAAAAGGCGTGGAACTGAAATAACTCGCTCAGAACACCTTTTAAAGGATTACGTGGTACGATTGGATCGAATAAGCCCTTATGGAATAAATATTCAGCCGCTTGGGAACCTTCAGGTACTGTCTTATTCAATGTTTGTTCAATTACTCGTTTACCCGCAAATGCAATATAGGCATTAGGTTCAGCAATAATGATATCCCCCAACATACCAAAACTAGCTGTCACTCCACCAGTAGTAGGAGATGTAAGAATTGATACATAGAATAACTTTTTATTTAATTGATAATCATATAAAGCAGAAGATATTTTAGCCATTTGCATCAAGCTCAAACTTCCTTCTTGCATGCGTGCTCCCCCGGAAGCACACACTAGAAGAAGAGGTAAAATTTTATTGGCAGCATACTCGATCAAACGGGTGATTTTCTCGCCTACTACGGATCCCATACTACCCCCCATAAACTGAAAATCCATAATCCCGATTGCGATGGGAATCCCGTTTAGTTGCCCTGTACCTGTTTGAACAGCCTCCGTTAATCCTGTCTTTGTTTGATAAGAATCAATACGATTTTTGTAAGGTTCCTCTTCTGAATTAAATTCAATGGGATCTATAGAGACCATGTCGTCATCCAT